TCTAAAGACTTCAACCTGACCCAAGCAAATCCAATACTAAGTCGCATGGATCTAGGACCTATTCTTTTCTTGATCTTGAGTATTTTTGGATAATCACTTTTTGGCTGAACAACAAACCTAATAGATTCTTTCAATTTTAAATTTGCTTCATTAATAGGCTCGCGATTCTACTTTGATCGTTATGGGTTGGTGTCAAGATCGAGCCCAAGACAAGCAGACCTCATGTTAACAGCCGGAACAGTAACAATGAAAATGGCTCCAGTAAGATTATATGAGCAAATGCCTGAACCAAAATATGTAATTGCTATGGGAGCCTATACTATTATAGGAGGGATGTTCAGTACTGATTCTTATAGTACTGTTCGCGGAGTCGATAAACTAATTCCTGTGGATGTGGCTGTCCGCCTAAGCCAGAGTCAATTATAGATGTTATAACGAAACTTCATAAGAAGATATCTCAAAAAATCTTTGAAGATAGAACTGTGTATCAACAGGAGAATCGATGTTTTACTACTAGTCACAAGTTTTACCTTCGGCGCAGTACTCATACTGGAAATTATGATCAAGGATTACTCTATCAATCACCATCTACTTCAGAGATACCTTTTGAATTTTAATTTTAAAAAGATTTTAAATCCAAAGGGCTTCCTACGAATTAGTTAATCAGGCAGGGTTCCTTTGTGCAGAATAAGAAAGAGCGGGTCAGTCTTTTTCATTGTCAATGTGAAGTATGAAGTATTGATACAAAGAAAAATGTGGGAGAGATGAAGAAGATGCAAGTTCGTTTATCTCATTGGCTAGTCAAGCATTGAGCTAGTTCATAGATCGTTAGGCTTTCATTGCCAAGGAATAAAGACTTTACAAATAAAAAACGAAGATTGGGACTCCATTGCTGTCATTTTATATGTATATGGTTACAATTATTTACGCTCCCAGTGTGCCTATGATGTAGCACCAGGCAGATTTTTAGCTAGTGTGTATCACCTAAATACGGTATGGTATAGATAAACCAGAGGAGGTATGCATAAAAGTATTTGCCCCCTGGAGTAATCCTCGAACCCCGTCCGTTTTCTGGATTTGGAGAAGTGCGAATTTTCAGGAACGGGAATCTTATGATATGTTGGGAATTTCTTATGAGTTATGAGAATCATCCTCGCCTTAAACGTATCTTGATGCCTGAAAGTTGTATGGGCTGGCCCTTACGTAAAGACTATATTACTCCCGATTTCTATGAAATACAAGATGCTCTTTGAATGACAAGAAACTCCTTTTTACTTATACGACACGACTCCAGATTTCATTTCAATCAAAGAACATTTTTACATTCCCTTCTAGATGAAATAGAGTAACTGGATTTTAATTTGTATGGGGGGGGGGCGGCTAAAAAAAAAGAGGCTCTCATTGATATTCCCAAATTGGGCTCATTGATATTCCCAAATTGGGAAGATATCATATACATTTTGTATGAGCAGAAAGACTAGGATGAGTTCTGCACCATGAACTTTGTACCGCGCACATCACTTAGGGGGGGCCCCGGAAAGTAACTTGAGCAAGAGTGAGATGAGAAAAAAAAAATATGAAAAAAAAAGAGGGAAGAGACGAAATGAAAAATGAAAGAAATCGGGGTTGATTTGTACTGTGTCTGAAAAACATCCTTTCATTCTGAATCTTTTTATCTAATTTTTTTTATGAAATTTGAGATATATACGAAAATTTAACATCCTTTTAAAATTTTAAATAAGATCAAAGTATGAACAGAGAGGAAAAAAATAAAAATGAAAAGGAAAGTAAAGCAAAAGTAAAGCATATGTATCCCGATCCGTATCAACGAATTTCATTTGTATGAGGTATGAATATCTATACGATATCCGATACATTATTCACGTGTCAGGAACCAGATTTGAACTGGTGACACGAGGATTTTCAGTCCTCTGCTCTACCAACTGAGCTATCCCGACCATTTCTTGTGCATCATCCTCGCGGAGTACTTGTATCTATGTCAATGAAAAGAACTAAAAAAAGTCTTAACAAATTGGACGTAGCCCCTCAATTTCTTAGATCTTCAAAAACAAAAAAAAAGAAGACTTTCTTTTAAAATGTAAGGATAATGATATGGACTGTGAATGATTCAATAACGGAGATTCCTTGAATCTATACATATATGTTCATTTGTACAGGTATCGTATCTATACAAATGAAATTGGATTGTAAGAAGAAACTGAGGATTTCTATTCGGATCCGTTTGTGAAAGAACAGAGTGAATGAAATGAGAAAGATATTTTATTTTGTTTGAACTGAACCACTGATAGAAAAAAAAAAATAGGATAAAATAAATTAGGTAAAATGGGCTTTTCTTGGGGATAGAGGGACTTGAACCCTCACGATTTTTAAAGTCGACGGATTTTCCTCTTACTATAAATTTCATTGTTGTCGGTATTGACATGTAAAATGGGACTCTCTCTTTATTCTCGTCCGATTAATTTTAAAAAGATCTATGAAACTCTTGAATGAATCATTTGATCAGTGAATATTCGAATTCTATTCCCTTTTCAACTTCAATTGGAATGGATTCAGAATAACTCTTACATTTTTCATAGATTTTTTTGATCCTTAGAATGATTATTTGATCTCTATCATTCTAATTAATATAGAATCTAAATATCGAAATAGAGGGTTGTGATTAATCGTTTCCTATGTCAGTATGTATTAGGTATATAAGCTTATCCTTTACTGTCATTTCTATCATTTTAGATAGAAGGATTTTTGCTACTAACGTAGTCAATTTCATTCGTTAGAACAGCTTCCATTGAGTCTCTGCACCTATCCCTTTTTATTCTCATTTTACATTTTTTATAAAGATTTGGCTCAGGATTGCCCATTTTTAGTTCCAGGGTTTCTCTGAATTTGGAAGTTAACACTTAGCAGGTTTCCATACCAAGGCTCAATCCAATCAAGTCCGTAGCGTCTACCAATTTCGCCATATCCCCCTTTGCTTTGATATTTGATACAAGGATCCAGTTGTAATTTCATCCAGCTCTTTCATTGATCTTGTAACTGTTGAATTCATTAGTTAATGATTCCTATATTGAAAAAGTGTATGCTGCTATTTTATTTTTTTGGACATTCTCTATTCTATCATTTCATCTCTATTGGATGAACCCTATTTGTTTCAATCCGAAATGATTCTATCATTGATGTATCCGCAATTCAATATGGATAGATATATCCCACATATATCTATGCCTTTACTCCCCCTTAATTTTTACAGCGCAATTAAAAATAGTGGAACGGTCTATATTCATTCTTTTTTAACAATTCGTCCTCTTGTGTATAATGATAGAATACAAGTTTTTATCAGTTTTAGTCATGGATTTACATTTTTCGAATAAATATGATTCTCTTTAGTTTTTCAATATTTACACTATTTATCTATTAGGATAGAGATAGTTTCGTTACGTGAAATTTTTATTTATAGTATAGTTTTATAGTTACACTATTAGAATGAGAATGAATTATCATAAAATGATAATAATAATATTATTGAAGATTTAATTTAAGATTGGATTTCTTTTTTTTATTGATTTCATATCCATCTTTATTTCATATTCATCTTCATATTAATCATATCATATTCAAAATAGTAATAATTTACTTCGAAATTATATTTTCGATTATTTAATATTTAGAATTTTTAATTCTAATATCTAATATGATATTAATATGATATTAATTCTAATATGATATATGATTATGATAATTTAATTAATATGATAATATGGAATTTAATTTCTTTAGATATATATATCTAGATATAAAATAGATATAAAATCTAGATATAAATAATCTAAATGGTTTTCTTTTCTATTTTATAATTTATAAATAAAATAATTTATAAATAAAATCTCAAATTTATAAATCTATAACTAATAACTATAAATAGAATAAATAAGAATAGAAATATAGAAGAATTTAAAATAATCCATAAAATCAATAAATGAAAAAAAAAAAGAAGAAGAATCACTAGGTAATAGCTAAGATCCGAGAGTTTCCTATACACTATTGATCTTATATCCGCCCGCTTAGCTCAGAGGTTAGAGCATCGCATTTGTAATGCGATGGTCATCGGTTCAATTCCGATAGCCGGCTCTTTTTCTTTATCGATCTTTTTCTTTGCATGATTGAAAATATCTACTCTCGCTTTCTCTAAATGTCGAGTTCTTATGTCATGATAACTTGCAGCTATAGCTATGCATAAAAAAAGTTAACTAGATCTCTACAGAAGAAATTTTAAAACGTAGCCTTCACTTGAACTTCCTATATATACAAAAAATAAAAATATTGATAAAATTTATTTCATTCTGTTTTGTAGTACTTCATTAGATTGAGTTTTGCTTTGCTGATCCTTTAGTTCAGTCTGAATTTATAAATTTATTTTATATTATATTTTTATATTATTATATTATATAATTATATTTATATATTTATATTTTTATATATTTATTATTTATATATATATATATTTATATTTTTTTTTTCAAATGAAAGTGAATCAAAAAGGGAGCTTTTATTTATATGTCTCGTTACAGAGGACCTCGTTTCAAAAAAATACGCCGTCTGGGGTCTTTACCGGGGCTAACTAGTAAAAGACCCAGATCCGTAAGTGATCTTCAAACCCAATTGCGCTCTGGAAAAAGATCACAATATCGTATTCGTTTAGAAGAGAAACAGAAATTGCGTTTTCATTATGGTCTGGCAGAGCGACAATTACTTAAATATGTGCATATTGCTGGAAAAGCCAAAGGGTCAACAGGCCAAGTTTTACTACAACTACTCGAGATGCGTTTGGATAACATCCTTTTTCGATTAGGTATGGCTTCGACCATACCTGGAGCCAGACAATTAGTTAACCATAGACACATTTTAGTTAATGGTCGTATAGTGGATATACCAAGTTATCGTTGCAAACCCCGAGATATTATTACTACGAAGGATAAAGAAAGATCGAAAGCTCTGATTCAAAATTATCTTGGTTCATCACCCCGCGGGGAATTGCCAAACCATTTGACTATTGATCCCTTACAATATAAGGGATTTGTAAATAAAATAATTGATAATAAATCAATCGGTTTGAAAATAAATGAGTTGTTGGTCGTAGAATATTATTCCCGTCAGACTTGATTCTAAATTCTAACTAAAAGAAAAAAAGCAAGGTTCATACAATTTTTACTCCTTTCGCTAAAGTAAATAGAGTACCTTGTCTCACTCACATATCAAAAATGGATCGACAATAGGATTCTTTTTCTCCTTTTCAATATCAATACGATATTTCTATATTTCTATTTGTATTTTACATATCACAGGCTCTAATTAGGGATAGAGGATCTCCATCAAATAAGGACTGTTAGAATAATGATATCAACTCTTATTTGATTTGACACGTAATGTTGATAAATGAAAAGAAAAGGAGAGAGAGGGATTCGAACCCTCGGTAAACAAAAGTCCACATAGCAGTTCCAATGCTACGCCTTGAACCACTCAGCCATCTCTCCTACAGAATCTTATTCTTGACCAAAACCCGAATGAATAGCCAGTCATTCATCTTAATTGTAGTACAGGTATGACCGCCTGGTGGTTCCATAGGAAGAAAAGTTTTTTTTCCAATTTCATATTTATCAACAACAACTTCTTTCATTAGGTACCCCATGCCCATGATTTATTCAAAATTCATGAATCGCCCGATTCATTTTTCGATTTCAACTGTATGGCGTGGCACATATACGTTATGCAAACAAAATAAAATATAAAATAAAAAGATGGTTACCTTATTTTTTTATCATTGAATGATTATTCAATTCTTTTTCCTTTTCATAACCAAATCAAAACTTCTCGAGTTATCAAAAGCAATCCATAGGAAACTTGGTTATTCAACTTAGATGAAATAGTAATAGTATACTACTATACTACGAAATTAGAATGAAATATAATCTGATTCAACTATTTCATTTCATCTTTGTCAAAAAGGAGGACAATTTGTGACCCACATTTTTCCAATTAGTCTGTTTTTATGTTATTTTGTACTGTACAATTCCTTTTTTGTGGGATCATTTTCCCCGAAGGGGAATGAGAATAATTATAGAATGAATTGCTAATTATGCCTAGATCTCGAATAAATGGAAATTTTATTGATAAGACCTCCTCAATTGTAGCCAATATCTTATTACGAATAATTCCGACAACGTCAGGAGAAAAAAAGGCATTTACCTATTACAGAGATGGTGCGATTTGATTCTTTTCTTGTTTTTTTACCCCTCAGTTTTACGAGAAAAAGAACGTAGTTAGGAATAGAAAAATTAAAAAAACCTACGCTTGATGAAGGTGAAGTTTAGAGATAGAGCAATTCCTTCTGTCGTGTATCCTCGATTGATGCAGCCTTAGATGCTTCAATTATCAATTTTAGTATTGAGCGAAAGGTTACATCTATAGGTTCTTTATTGGAGGGCAATCCTACTTCATTAGTACCAATAGGTGGCATCATGGAAAAAGCACTACACCTAGGAATCAACAACACGAAAACTTTGTTATAAATAACCCTTTTCCTTATCGGTATCGGGACTAACAAGAGTGGTTGGGAAAACTAAGATCCATCTCATTCGTGCTTTGGGTACCCGTATAACCATCAAAGACTGTTGAAGTGACTAATTCCTGGAAATCGTAAGCGTTGAGTACAAAGAAATTGTTGGAGTTACCATTTCTATCTATCACTAATACGATTGGTGGTAAGAAAAAACCTCTTGTGGGAAGGCTGGCTAGAAATTTCTTGTAAAAATACCAGCTCCTGTCAGTTCATAATGAGAATAGTTAAATTTTGATTACATGAATTATTCCCCTTAGTACTATGCACAGAAGGGAGGAGCCGTATGAGATGAAAATCTCACGTACGGTTCTGGAACGGAGATTCTTTTACAAGAATGAACGACCGTAACGGATGTCCGCTCAATCCGAAGGAAATTATGCAGAAGCTTTACAGAATTATTATGAAGCTACGCGACCAGAAATTGATCCCTATGATAGAAGTTATATACTCTATAACATAGGTCTTATACACACAAGCAACGGAGAGCATACAAAAGCTTTGGAATATTATTTCCGGGCACTAGAACGAAATCCATTTTTACCACAAGCTTTTAATAATATGGCCGTGATCTGTCATTACGTGCGACTATCTTCACTATAGAAAGAAGGAAAAAGAGATCAAATCGTCTAGTAAATACTAGAAAAAATAGGCTTTCTACATATGCATCGTCAAAAGTAACGATTTTTATCAGCTGTAGCAAGGAAAGAAAGGGACTTCGCGAGAACCAAAAAAAATCGGAAGAAATAGGTATGGCCTATATACTATACTCTATGGATAAAGAGTCGAATTGATATAGAAAGCACCGTAAAGATCAATTAGTAAGCTATTATTTGGTCAATACAGTTCAGAACTGCTTACTTATGTCA